AAAGATAATGTGCAAAAAACCCAACCCACTTTTGAAGAATCCTATCTAATCCATCTGAAACTGAAAAACAATTCTGAATTAAAAAGTTTATCTAAAAAAATAGAAAAGGAAAAAAAGCATACTTTTTTCTTTGAGAAAATTATTGCAACCCTTCTTTTCGATTCGAAACGATGGAATCGACCTTTGCGATACATTGAAACTAATAAATTTGAGAAGGCTATCAGAAATGAAATGTCACAATATTTTTTTGCCACATCCAAAAGTGGTGGAAAAGAAACAATATCTTTTACGTATCCTCCCATTTTCACAATTTTATTTGAACAAGTAAAAAGCGGGCTATGCTGGTTTACACTTGAAAAAAATGCCTCTACCGAATTCAATAATTCTTGGTTTTATTTAACCAATGAAAAAGTTAAAAAATTACATACTACTTTTATAAATCGAATTCAAGTTCTAGACAAAGAATATACTTTTTTGGATGACAAAGAATATACTTTTTTGGATATAGTAGAAAGAAAGCCTCATTTGTATAACGACGATTCGACAGAAAAACACTTTTCCAAAAAGCATGATCCCTTATTGAACGGATCATATCGTAGAGCAAAAAGACTTTCAGCTTCAATCGACCAAAAGGTAAATACAATAGATTTAACACAAAATTTTGGTATCAATAAAATTCATCGTCTACTTCTGAAGGATACTTATTTGCAAGACTTCGAAGATAAAAAAAGTATATTTGAGAAAGGATTCTTCTCAAAGTCGATTTTTGATTCATTAATTTTCATCAAAAAATTTGTTACAGAGATGGACTACACACATTTAAATAAGACAGGTCGTTCTTTGGTTTTGAAAGGACAATCCAATTCAAACTTTTTTTTAACTAGTAATATAACTACCAATAATGAAAAAACCAGTATTATCACGAAAGTACCTAAAATACAAAAAAAAGTGCCTCGATGGTTATACAAATTAATCAGTGAATTAGACCAACAATCAGGAGAACATGAGGAAAAAGTATCAGTCGATTTTGATATTCGTTCAAGAAAAGCCAAACGGGTAGTAATCTTGACTACGAAGAAGGAGAAGACTAATCCCAATAGGACCAATCCTAATACGACCAATACCGATGAATCAAATGACGTCGCTTTGACACGCTATTCCTATCAACCCGACTTTCGTCGATGTATAATAAAAGGTTCTATGCGAGCACAAAGGCGTAAAATAGTTATTTGGAAATTATTTCAAACAAATGCATCTTCGGCTCTTTTTTTGGACCGAATAGAAAAAAAACCTTTTTATTCTTTTGCTACCTACTTAATTCACTTGATTCACCGATTTTTTTTTTATTCGGTAGGAGGGAAAGAATTTAAAAATATAAATATAGAAGACTATATAGAAGAGAAAACAGACGAGATGTTGAGAATAGAGATAGCAGAAACCTGGGATATCTTTCCATTTGCACAAGTAGTACGAGGTATCATGTTACTAACCCAATCTATTTTTAGAAAATATATTATATTACCTTCATTCATACTTGCAAAAAATCTTGGACGTATGTTACTATTTCAACGTCCTGAATGGTTTGAAGACTTACAGGAATGGAATAGAGAGATGTATGTTAAATGTACCTATAATGGTGTTCCATTATCCGAAACCGAATTTCCAAAAAATTGGTTAACAGATGGTATTCAGATAAAAATTGTATATCCTTTCTGTATGAAACCTTGGCGCAAATCTAAATTGCGATCCTCTGAGAAAACTATAATCAATAATACAAAAGAAAACGATGATTTTTGTTTTTTAACAATTTGGGGAAAGGAATCTGAATTTCCTTTTGGTTCGGTTCGAAAACGACCTAGCTTTTTTAAACCTATTTTTAAAGAACTTGAAAAAAACAAAAAATTGTACAAAGATAAAATAATTCAATTTTTAAGGTTAAAAGAAATATTTAAAATTTTTAAAATTAAAGTAACTCCAAAAAAAAATAATCTTAGTATTAGTAGAAGTAAAAAATTACAAAAAAGAGAAATAATACAAAGAAAAAATATACAATTAATCAACAAATTCTCTCTTTTTTTTACATTTTTGTTTGAAAGAATCTACACAAATATTCTTTTATATATCATTAATATTTGTTTATCTATCATTGGTTTTTGTAAAATGATTACAGAACTTTGTCTTGAAGCAACAAAAAAAAAATTTGAGAAATCTATTTCCAAAAATAAAAGAAAACAAGAAATAATTATTCAAAAAAAGGACAATACAATACCATCTGTTTCACCTAAAAAAGGTACTCTTGATAAAAGTAAAACCAATTCATATATTTTTTATGATGTATCCTACGTATCACAAGCATATGTATTTTTTAAATTATCACAACTTCAAATCAAAAACCCTTATAAATTCGTTTACCAATATAAAGGAATCCGCCCTTTTGTCAAAAAGGCTTCCTTTGCAAAACAAGGAATTATAAAAGTTCGTTGTCAATTAAACCATAAAAAAACGCCGAGTTATAAAATAACTCAATGGAAAAGATGGTTAAAAGGACATTATCAATATGATTTAGCTGAGATCAAACGATCTGGATTAATACCAAAAAAACGTCGAAATCGAGTTCATCAACGTCGTATAATTCAAAAGGAAAATATAAGTAAATGGGATTCAGATAAAAAAGACCAATTACAATTAATCCCTTTCAAAAAAAAATTATTAATATATTCATTATATAATAATAAAAAGAATTTTGAAAAATTCTTGAATTATGATCTTTTAGCATATAAATTTTTAAATTATGAAAAAGCATCTTTTTTTTCCAGACCAGCCCTTCAAAGAAATAATAACCAAGAGATTTTTTTAAACACACCTAAAGAAACACTTTTTGAAATGTTGAATAACAGAACTCTTTTAAATGGTTGGGATGATATTTCATATACGAAAAAGGATGTTGATAAAAAATATTTCGATTGTCAAAACCTCAAATTTGATCTTAGAGAAAAAGATGATATTGAAACTTGGCTTACGCCCATAAATACTCAAATTTATATTTATAGAAATAATTTAAAAAAAATTGTTAGTTTTCTTAAGCTTCCAAAAATCAAGCGAACAGATTCTCAGAAAGTGTTTTCCTATTGGGTGGGAATGAATACAGAAAGGAGAAACGGTGACATAGGAAATCCTGAACTTTGGTTCTTCTCCGAATTTATCTTCCTTTATAAGATATATAAAGAAAAACCGTGGTGTATACCAAGCAAATTACTTCTTTTAAATTGGAATATAAATGAAAAAAATAGGAGTGAAAATAAAAAAACCAAAGAAAAGAACAACGTTTTACCATTACCGAAAAAAAAATCTCCAAATAAAGATGAAAAGGAACCTCAAAACCAAAAAGACTCTGAATCTGTTCCCCCGCAAAAAAATGATATTGAAGAGGATTCTACAAAATCAGAAGGGAAAAACATCAAACAATACAACTACAAAAGTAAGATACAAGCAGAACTCGATTTTTTTCTGAAACGTTATTTTCTTTTTCAATTGCGCGGGAATAATGCTTTCGCTAAAAAAATGTTTAATAATATCAAAGTATATTGTCTCCTGCTTAAACTAATGGATCCAAAAAGGATTACCTTATCCTCCATTCAAAAAAAAGAACTGGATTTGAATATAATGTTGATTGATCCAAATTTAACTCTTAAAGACTTGCTGCACAAGAGAACAATAATTATAGAACCCATTCGTCTGTCTGGAAAAAAAGACGGACAGTTTATTATGTATCAAATCATAAATATTTCCTTGATTCATAAGAGTAAGCACCAAACTAATCAAAAAGACCAAGAACAAAGATACGTTTCGAAGTCTCATTTGGCTGAAGTTATTTTACCACATCAAAGAATAACTGCAAATAGAAACAAAAATTTTGATTTGGTTATTCCTGAAAATATTTTATCCCTTAGACATTGTAGAACCTTGAGAATTTGTATTTATTTAAATTCAAAGAATAAAAATGTAGAAATAAATACACTAGTTTGGAATGGAAAGAATGTGAAAAATAGCGAACAAGTTTCAAACGACAATAATGACCTTGATACAGAGAAAAATCAATTAATGAAATTTAAGGGATTTGTTTGGCCTAATTATCGATTAGAAGATTTGGCTTGTATGAATCGTTATTGGTTTAATACCACTAACGGCAGTCGTTTGAATATGTTAAGGCTACAGTTCTATTCCCAATTGAAAACGCACAGATAATAGACTTTTTATATATCTTCGGTTCTAGAGTAAGTATAAAAAAATCTATTTTAATATTCTATTTTAATATTCTATTATATTAGTATATATAGAAAGTAGAGGGGATAACATAAACAAAACACACAGCTCTCGTGTTTTATTGTCTAGTAGGGAACAAGAAAGTAAAAAATCGATCTTGAACTGATTCAACAAACCTTTTTTTTTTTTTTTTTTTACAAAAAAAAATTCAATTAAATTCTTCGATCCAAAAATGGACTACTCCTTTTCGATACCTAAATCTAAAAAATCCAATTTTTAATTAGGTTGGTTGATTTGAATTAATAAAATCGAATTAGGAGGTAATAAACAAGTTTGGATTCGATTATTGTATATACTATATACAATGTGTGGCATTATTGTGAATCGTTCAAATCCATATCTGTAAAAAAGGAGAACTCAATTTGTTTATGGTAAAACCATCATTAATTTCGGTTATTTCTCAAAAAGAAAACAAAGGGTCTGTTGAATTTCAAGTAGTCAACTTCACTAACAAAATAAGAAGACTTACTTCACATTTGGAATTGCACAAAAAAGACTCGTCATCTCAGAGAGGATTGCGCAAAATTTTGGGAAAACGTCAACGCCTGCTGGACTATTTGTCAAAAAAAAATATAGAACGCTATAAAGAATTAATTCGTGGGTTAGATAGTCGAGAAAAAAAAACGCGTTAATTTGATGCACAATTTCCTCGATTTCAACTTCTTTTTACTTTAAGTTAAGTACTATATGCCAAAATGATTCAGGAAAAAACTTATGATTGCACCAACTATGAAAAAAAACCTCATGATAGTCAATATGGGGCCTCACCACCCCTCAATGCATGGTGTTCTTCGACTTATTGTTACTCTGGACGGTGAAGATGTTATTGACTGTGAACCAATATTGGGTTATTTACATAGAGGGATGGAGAAAATTGCAGAAAATCGAACAATTATACAATATTTACCTTATGTAACACGTTGGGATTATTTAGCTACTATGTTCACAGAAGCCATAACCGTAAATGGACCCGAACAGCTAGGAAATATTCAAGTACCTAAAAGGGCTAGCTATATCAGGGCTATTATGTTGGAGTTGAGTCGCATCGCTTCACATTTGTTATGGCTTGGACCTTTTATGGCAGATATTGGGGCACAAACTCCTTTCTTCTATATTTTTCGAGAACGAGAATTGATATATGACCTATTCGAAGCTGCTACCGGGATGCGCATGATGCATAATTATTTTCGTATCGGAGGAGTCGCTGCGGATCTACCCTATGGCTGGATCGACAAGTGTTTGGATTTTTGTGATTATTTTTTAACCGGAATTGATGAATATCAAAAGCTTATTACACGAAATCCTATTTTTTTAGAACGAACTGAAGGCGTAGGTATTATTGACAGAGAAGAAGCCATAAATTGGGGTTTATCAGGGCCAATGCTACGCGCTTCCGGAATTCAGTGGGATCTTCGTAAAATCGATCATTATGAGTGTTACGACGAGTTCGATTGGGAAATTCAATGGCAAAAAGAGGGGGATTCATTAGCGAGGTATTTAGTACGAATCAATGAAATGAAAGAAGCCATCAAAATTATACAACAGGCGGTGGAAGGACTTCCAGGGGGACCCTACGAGAATTTAGAAACCCGACGCTTTGATAGAATAACAAACACTAAATGGACTGATTTTGAATATCGATTCATTAGTAAAAAACCTTCTCCAACTTTTGAATTGTCCAAACAAGAACTTTATGTAAGACTCGAAGCCCCAAAAGGAGAATTGGGAATCTTTCTGATAGGAGATCGGAGCGTTTTTCCTTGGAGATGGAAAATTAGACCACCAGGGTTTATCAATTTGCAAATTCTTCCTCAGTTAGTTAAAAGAATGAAATTGGCTGATATTATGACGATACTAGGCAGCATAGATATCATTATGGGAGAAGTTGATCGTTGAAATGATAATTAATACAACAGAACTAGAAGCTATCAATTCTTTTTCCAGAGTTGGATACTTAAAAGAAGTTTATGGCATTATATGGACCTTTGTCCCTATTTTGACGCTTGTATTAGGAATCACCTTAGGTGTCCTAGTAATTGTTTGGTTAGAAAGAGAAATATCTGCAGGGATACAACAACGTATTGGACCCGAATACACCGGTCCGTGGGGACTTCTTCAAGCTCTCGCAGACGGTACAAAACTGCTTTTAAAAGAGAATCTTCGTCCATCTAGAGGAGATACTCGTTTATTCAGTATAGGACCGTCCATAGCAGTAATATCCATTTTACTAAGTTATTCAGTAATTCCGTTTAGCTATCGCTTTATTCTATCTGATCTTAGTATTGGTGTTTTTTTATGGATCTCTGTTTCGAGTCTTGCTCCGGTTGGACTTCTTATGGCAGGCTATGGATCAAATAATAAATATTCCTTTTTAGGTGGATTAAGGGCTGCTGCCCAATCAATTAGTTATGAAATACCATTAACTCTATGTGTATTATCAATATCTCTACGTGCGATTCGGCGAAACACATACGCTTAAATTTATTTTCTTTCTAGTAAGTTGTCTTTCTAGAAAGAAGGTTAAACGCGTTTTTTCATTTATCCGCAAGGTTGATGAACTAAATCAGATAGTTATATGAGTGAAAAAAAAAATGGCTTAACAATTTGCTATTAATGAAATCAAATCTCATTTTCTATGTACAAGAATTAAATCTAAAGTAAACAGAAAAAGTCGAGACTTTTTACCCCAAGCGTAGGTGAGTAGTTATCATAGCTTGAAGCGGACTTAAAAAATAAACTAAATGAGGTTTTGATTATCTATTTCGGTAGATCTATTACCTTAATCAAAGATAAAAAGTGGGTGATTCGGAAGACCAAGATACACAAAGGATTAGTAATTGATATTTTATAAAGTATCCATGAGGATATTTAGTTATAGAAAGGAAATCCTAATTGGGGCGGTAAGTTCGTAGAAATGTCACTAAGTACTCTCCAAGATTTCGATCCCGAGTATCTTCCTATCCACGAATTAAATAACTAACTATCGAGAACGAAGAAATCTTTTATTTTTGTTACTGTCCCTTTTTGAGAAAGGAGAATATAAGAAATAAATTAAAATCGAAAGAATAGAATTACAAAAGACATGTTTTTTATTCATAACTAGTTCTTTACTTTTCAATTTTTAAGAAATCGAATTTTTGTTATGTTATGGACGTCTAATTCTTTCTTTGTATTTATAATAAAAAATGATAATTAAAAATATTTAGATGATATTCTTATCATTCTTAAAATTTTTTTTATTTAAGTATAAAAGCATTAATCAACGAAGAAAAATGAAAATTTTTAAAATGAAAGATGAGATCAATTCAGAAGCACTTTTTTTTTTGAAATCTAGCAGACAGAATGCCGTTGGTCGAATTCTAGGCCCTAGGATAAGAGTTTGATTCTCTATCAATTCTACAAGCAAATAATGTTGAATGGCCCTTAGATTCATTTTAACCTATGAGGAGCCGTATGAGTTGAAAATCTCATGTACGGTTTTGTAATAGCGACAAAACAGTGATGTTATTGTCGACTATGATTATCTAATAGTTCAAGTACAGTTGATATAGTTGAAGCCCAGGCAAAATATGGTTTTTGGGGATGGAATTTGTGGCGTCAACCTATAGGATTTATCATTTTTTTAATTTCTTCTCTAGCCGAGTGTGAAAGATTACCTTTTGATTTACCGGAAGCCGAAGAAGAATTAATAGCAGGTTATCAAACCGAATATTCGGGAATTAAATTTGGTTTATTTTATGTTGCTTCATATCTAAATCTACTAATTTCTTCATTATTTGTAACAGTTCTTTACTTAGGGGGTTGGAATTTTTCTATTCCATACATATTCGTTCCCGAGCTTTTTGACATAAATAAAAGAAGTCAAGTCTTTGGAATACTAATCGGTATTTTTATTACATTAGCTAAAACTTATTTGTTCTTATTTAGTTCGATTGTAACAAGATGGACTTTACCGAGGCTGAGAATGGACCAATTATTAAATCTTGGATGGAAATTTCTTTTACCCATTTCTCTAGGTAATTTATTATTAACTACTTCATTCCAGCTTTTTTCACTATAAAGAACTAGAATATTCTATGTTCCTAACCTGTCTGAAACTAAGAGAAAGAAAAAAATAAAAAGATATGTTATTTCTAGGTATTTCGATATGTTCCCTATATTAACTCAGGTCTCGAATTCTTTGCATCAAACAATACGAGCTGCCAGGTACATTGGTCAAGGGTTCATGATTACCCTGTACCACACGAATCGTTTACCTGTAACGATTCAATACCCCTACGAAAAATTGATAACATCGGAACGGTTCCGAGGACGAATCCACTTTGAATTTGATAAATGCATTGCTTGTGAAGTATGTATGCGTGTATGTCCTATAGATCTACCCGTTATTGATTGGAAATTGGAAATGGATATTAGAAAGAAACGATTACTTAATTACAGTATTGATTTTGGAATCTGTATATTTTGTGGTAATTGCGTTGAATATTGTCCGACCAATTGTTTATCAATGACTGAAGAGTATGAGCTTTCTACTTATGATCGGCACGAATTGAATTATAATCAAATGGCTCTAGGCCGATTGCCGGTATCAATAATGGATGATTACACTATTCGAACAATTTCAGCGAATTCACAAATATAAAACCCTTGATTCAAAAAACTTAAAAAAAAAAAAAGCCTAATAACTTTTGGATCTAAAGAAAAAGAAATGGGGTTTTTACTGGGTTACTACAAAAGAAAAGGTGGGTGACAAGAATCCTGTTTTCATTTTGATTTGAAATCTGTTTCTATTTGAAAAATAATGATTTAAAAAAATTAAATTCAAATAAAATATAATATATAAATCACTCTACCACTTTCAAGAATAGAAATAGTCCGATACTGATAATTGTATCTAGATCAATACTCAAAACCCCCAGCCAACCCTTAGTCTATTAAAAATTCTAGTTTTTTAGTATAACTCCCTTTTGCCGGGTCAAGTCAACAAAAGCATGAACTAGTTAGATTTTTTTTTATAAAAAATGGATTTACCTGGACCAATACAGGATTTTCTTTTAACATTGCTGGGATTCGGTCTTATATTAGGAAGTTTGACATTAATATTACTTCCGAATCCAATTTATTCGGCTTTTTCATTAGGATTGGTTCTTTTTTGTATATCTTTATTCTATATTCTATCAAACTCGTATTTTGTAGCCGCCGCGCAGCTCCTTATTTATGTAGGGGCTATAAATGTTTTAATCATTTTTGCTGTGATGTTCATGAATGATTCAGAATATTATAAAGATTTTCGTCTTGGTACCGTTGGGGATCGAGTTACTTTAGTAGTTTCTACAAGTCTTTTTATTTCACTAATTGCCACTATTTTAGATACGTCTTGGTATGGACTCTTTTGGACTACAAAATCAAATCAGATTCTGGAGCAAGATTTGATAAGTACTAGTCAACAGATTGGAATTCATTTATCAACCGATTTTTTTCTTCCATTTGAACTTAGTTCGATAATTCTTTTAGTGGCTTTAATAGGTGCAATTGCTATAGCTCGTCAATAAAAAATCAATAATAAATTTTAAAAAATTTAAATAAAAAACAATAGAATAAAAGAAACAGTAATATTAAAACATTGGAATTCCTATCAAAAATACAATATAAAAACTTACGTTTTATTTTAGATCGATCTATTCCCAATCTATTCTCTTAGTCTGTTCCATACTTGTTGGTATCGAATTGAGTCAACTTGTCTTGAGATTAAAATGAAGCCAAATAGGTAAGGAGTTGGTTAATGATGCCCGAAGATATACTTGTTTTGAGTGCCTATTTATTTGCTATTGGTATTTATGGATTAATCACAAGTCGAAATATGGTTAGAGCCCTTATGTGTCTTGAACTCATATTAAATTCAGTTAATATCAATTTTATAACATTTTCTAATATTTTAGATAATCGTCAATTAAGAGGCGACATTTTCTCTATTTTTGTTATAGCTATTGCAGCCGCTGAAGCAGCTATTGGGCCAGCTATTGTTTCATCAATTTATCGTAACAGAAAATCCACTCGTATTAATCAATCTAATTTGTTGAGTAAATAAATTCCATACGTGGAAATTTTTATACTCATAAATATAGTGGGTTAATAAGGGTTAAGATATGATTTTGCTTGTAAAAACATAACAACTCAAAGTATTTTGGGCCTCGTTACTAAAAAAATTTTATTTTGAAATAGATTGATCCCGATGACTTATTGATTCGTCTGGTAGCGAAATAGAGTATTCCTTTATAAGTTTTTTTTACTAGACCGAAATTTTATGACGTTCAACAATATATAGATTCAATGTCACATTCAGTAAAGATTTATGATACATGTATAGGATGTACTCAATGTGTCCGAGCGTGTCCCACGGATGTATTAGAAATGATACCCTGGGATGGTTGTAAAGCTGGCCAAATAGCTTCGGCCCCACGGACCGAGGACTGTGTTGGTTGTAAGAGATGTGAATCCGCCTGCCCAACGGATTTCTTGAGTGTTCGGGTTTATTTAGGGCAGGAAACAACTCGCAGCATGGGTCTAGCTTATTAATACGTTCTACAAAATTTTACTTGAATCTATTTCATTTTCTTTTTTTATCGACAAAACTCTGTGCTCAAACTAGTTTGAGCACAGAGTTTTCTGAACCAAGTCTATCTTGTCTTTACCACGAATCATTTTCCGTACTTAACAATAATTGTGGTTTTGCCAATAATTGCGGGTTCCTTAATTTTCTTTTTTCCACATAGAGGAAATAGAGTAATACGTTTGTATACTATATGCATATGTATTTTAGAGCTGCTTCTAACGACTTATGCATTTTCTTATCATTTCCAATCGGATTATCCATTAATACAATTAGTCGAAGATTATAAGTGGATCCATTTTTTGGATTTCCATTGGAGATTAGGAATAGATGGACTATCTATAGGACCCATTTTACTGACAGGATTCATTACTACTTTAGCTACTTTAGCTGCATGGCCAATTACTCGGAATTCTCAGTTATTTCATTTTCTGATGTTAGCAATGTACAGTGGACAAATAGGATTATTTTCTTCGCGTAATCTTTTACTTTTTTTTCTGATGTGGGAGTTAGAATTAATTCCTGTGTATTTACTTGTATTTATATGGGGAGGAAAAAAACGTCTGTACTCAGCTACAAAGTTTATTTTGTATACAGCGGGGGGTTCCATTTTTCTTTTAATGGGCGTTCTAGGTATTGGTTTATATAGTTCTACTGAACCAGCATTAAATTTTGAAATATTGGTCAATCGGTCTTATCCCGTGGCGTTGGAAATTATATTATATATTGGATTTTTTATTGCTTTTGCAGTCAAATTACCAATGATACCCCTACATACATGGTTACCAGATACTCATGGAGAAGCCCATTATAGTACTTGTATGCTTTTAGCCGGAATATTATTAAAAATGGGAGCTTATGGATTAGTTCGCATGAATATGGAATTATTTCCTCACGCTCATTCTCTATTCTCTCCTTGGTTGCTGATAGTAGGCGCAATACAAATAATCTATGCAGCTTTAACATCTCTCGGTCAACGTAATTTAAAAAAAAGAATAGCCTATTCTTCTGTATCGCATATGGGTTTCATACTTATAGGAATTGGTTCTATTACCGATATGGGACTAAACGGAGTCCTTTTACAAATAATTTCTCATGGATTTATTGGTGCTGCACTTTTTTTCTTGGCGGGAATAACTTATGATCGCATAGGTCTCGTTTATCTTGATGAAATGGGTGGAATAGCTATCCGAATGCCAAAACTATTTACGATGTTTAATAGCTTTTCAATGGCTTCTCTTGCATTACCAGGTTTAAGTGGTTTTTTTGCCGAATTAATAGTATTTTTTGGATTAATTACTAGTTCAAAATATCTTTTAATGACAAAATTTCTAATTACTCTTGTAATGGCAATTGGAATAATATTAACTCCCATTTATTTATTAGCTATGTTACGTCAAATGTTCTATGGATACAAGATATTTAGTATTTCAAATTACTTGTTTTTGGATTCTGGGCCCCGAGAGTTATTTATTTTAATCTGTATTTTCTTACCCGTACTAGGTATTGGTATGTATCCTGATTTCGTTTTTTCATTATCAGTTCAAAAAGTGGAACTTATTCTATCTAATTCTTTTGATAAATAGTTTTTTTTTTTTTACTTATTGCTTAGTACAATCACAAAAAAAAAAGGCTTTTTTCTTTTCTTAACTAAAATTTCGTACGTTAACTAAATAAATTAAGTTGAGCCAGCCCGAACCCGGTGAATCAAATATTTGATTCACCGGGTTCGGGCCGGCTTTAATGATACGTGCTCTATACCTTTGGATTTCTAAAAAATATTTTTAGAATTCAATTAGATAATAATGTAAATGAGCCATAACTATGGAGTCCTAGTCCAAAAAGATTTACCCCAAAATAGCATATCCAAATTAGAAGAAATCCAATAGACGCCACAATTGATGACTTTATACCCTTCCATTTTGTTCGAATATGTAAATAAATTGCAAATACAATCCAAGTAATAAAAGCCCAAGTTTCTTTTGGATCCCAACTCCAATAAGAGTCCCACGCTTCATTAGCCCATACCGCTCCAGAAATAATTCCTAGGGTTAAAAAGATAAAACCTAGGCTGATAACTCGATAACTCCAATAATCCAACTGCTTAAGCAATTGTGACCTGTAGAAGTTTTTTTTATCCAAAAAAGAAGTATTTTGTAAACTAATACCCCATTCTTTTATGTATTCGGTTTTGCCAAATTTTAACGAGTCATTAAAATTTAAAAAATTATTACTCATAGAAAAAACGGTTCTTGTTTTTCTAACTGTAATGGCTAGAAGCGATACTGATAATAATGATCCACATAAAAGTGCCGCATATCCTAATATCATCATACTTACGTGCATTATTAACCACTCGGATTGAAGAGCGGGGGACAATATTGTTGATTCGTGTATTGCAGTTAAAAAACCCGAAGTAGCAAAGCCCTGTGTAAAAACAGCACTTGGCCCTATTATGGTGCTTAAAAGATTTTTCGTTTTTTTGAAATATGGAACTATATGAATTAGGGACAAACTCCATGAAAGAAAAATTAACGATTCATATAAATTACTTAGCGGAAAATGTCTCGAATTAATCCAACGAGTAATTAATAATCCTGTTATAGATAAAAAGGTAATTAGCATGCCCTTTTCGGATGAGTAATAGAGTTTTATGATTTCATCAACTAAAAAGGTTATTAACTGAATTGTAATTATAATTGAAACGATTGAAAAAGAAATATGAGTTAATATACGTTCTAATGTTGAAAATATCATAAGAATCTTGAATTCTAAAATCGCAATCAGGAATTGAACTCATTATAGAATCTATTTACTTTTTTGGAGATGCAATGCCGCTACTCGGATTCGAACCGAGATGCTCTAGCACTGCTTCCTAAGAGCAGCGTGTCTACCAATTTCACCATAGCGGCTTAGTTTCAATTCATAATATTATATCAGTAACCAATTGTCCAGATTTAAGAATTTAATTAGGTTAAATTTATGGAAAGGTTCAATTTGCTAAATAAAAATTAGTTCAAACACCTATTTGATTTCAACGTTCCTTTTTTCTGTTTAGAGTTTTATTCTGTCTTGTTCAATCCTTCTAAAACTAGAATTACTCTGCAATAAATTAAACTAGAATTAAGGGTTAGAACCTACCCCTAACCCATTTTGGTTAGTCAAGTTTTTTGACGTATTTTATTTACCAAAGTCAACCCCCCAAAAACAAAAAAAAAACTGTTCAATGAATTTTTTTTTTATTTTAATATAATTCTAATTGAAAATAAAAATTTTGAATAAAGTAATCCGAATTTTTAGGATTTGGCATATTCGAAGTTTTAAGTTAAGAGCGGAATAAATTCCATTCTCTAAGTTAAGAGCGGAATGAATTCCATTCTCTATTGATTAACTCAACAGGGAATGGAACTCGGAAATTTTTTTTATAAAAAAGTCGATTTTTTAGTGGAACGATTGGAATGTTTCCACCTTTTTACTTGTTCTACTTCTTTGTTGTACAAAAAAAACTTTTTGAATTTCCTGTGGAAAGAGATTTACCCAAGGAAAACGCTTTTAACGCTGCCCAATACCCCTCCCGTTTCCAAAAATTTTTACGAACACGTTTTTTTGATGCAGAAGTGCGTTTTTTTGGAACTGCCATTTAACTTAAAATTAAGAGATTTCTTATTGATATAGCTGAATGTGAAAGACATTTATTAGTTAACTTATTAATAAAAAATAGGTTATTTTCTAATTCATTAGGTATTTTTTTTATCGATAATATTTTTATTTTGTTTGAACTATTAAAACTTGAAAGATATGATAAAATCACATAAAATTTTACTAAAAAAACAAATAGACTTCGTTTTTTTTAGTAACTTTCAAAACCTGTAAAAACATCCTGAATTTGGCTTGAATTGTCAAAATAGAAGTAGATCTAGTAATTAATCTATTTTTTATGGGGGTTTGACCGATTATAAATTCTTGATTTCAATATCTGATGTATTTATGAGAAATTCTGAAAGCAACCTAAAAAGTCTAACTAAAAAAAAAACTTATAGGTAAGTTAGTACATAGATTCATATTCA